ATTGAATTATATGTAATGATCAATAAATTAAGTTGAATTCTATATCTACACATACCAAAAACATAGAAAAATCCGAATACCAATCTAATCGATTCTATAGATATTTGGGCTAGAGTTGACAAACAAACAAAACCAGCAATACACTTTATTAGTATCGCATAGAAATCTAAATGGGGCGTGGCCAAGTGGTAAGGCAACGGGTTTTGGTCCCGCTATTCGGAGGTTCGAATCCTTCCGTCCCAGAACATATATATTCTCTGACAATATAGATTGCTTTTTTAACAATGTTCTGTTTAAAATCGAAATGTTAGCTGGAATGTGATTGTTGTTTCTTATTTTTTTCTTCGATGAATCGTTTTTTTTTTTCAAAAACTGAATCGAGATACGAAAGAATCCATATTCCCTATCTCATATTCTCTACCCCCTAAATTAGCCTAATTAGATTCAATTTTATTTTTTGTAGATTTCTTTACTTTTCGCCAAGAGGGGGTTTTTGGTACTAATTCAATTCACTAAGTCTCTTAATTCTTAATCAATGAGGTAGGCTAAAATAGAAAAAAAGGGGCAAAAACTGGACTTAATCTGGGCTTGTTTGGCTTTGTGCCCAGACAGCTCGCATTTCGTAAAAATAAAAAAGACTAGGACATCCCCTTCTTTTGATTTATGCTGCATCAGTCCCATAGAATGGGGTAGATAGGAGTTAATCAGTGATGGGAAGGCGTTCATTTCAATATCTATAAACAGTGACAATTGCTCAGTCTATTTGATCGAATTGATAGATACGAAACCCTCCCCATTCTTTGGATTTTATCAATCAGATGAAAAATAAAAAAGACTTATCTTTTTTCCTAAGATGATCAAAAGTTATTTTTAACTATCAAATTTTCTTGGAATAATGATGTCGAGAGGGGAACTTTCGAAATTGATTCGAAATTTCGAAAGAGAAATAGTTTAAATCATTCCTTAGAAGCTGAATCTTTCTCTCCTATTAAGTCACGTGAAGATGCAGAATCAAAAAGAATTCGTTTATTCGTCTTATTTTATTTATATAAATAAATTATTTATTATATATATTTATTAATTAATATTATAATGTTAGACAATTTAATATTAGCGATGGGGTCTTACTAAGACTTCTTCAGAAAAATATTTATCCACCTATATCTATAGTATTATTTATATCTATAGACTATAGATATAGAAGATATAGAAAATACTTTAGATTATGGTGTTTATACATCAGCCCAACCAATGACTATTCATGATTCCATAATTGAATCAATTCCATACCGGTTCTTAGAGGAATGTTATGGTAAAACTTCGTTTGAAACGATGTGGTAGAAAGCAACGTGCGACTTGAAGGACACGATCCGTTGTGGATTTGTACATCCACCATTTTTTGTAGGAATGAAGGTGCTCTTAGCTCGACATCATGGGTTCTGTTTCACTAGAACCCCTCGTTTTTTGTTGTCTTGGAATGTAAATAGTCCATGATGGAGCTCGAGTAGAAAGTATTAATTTATTTCTCGGGGCAAGGGTCTAGGGTTAATGCCAATCAATAAAAAAATTGAAACAACTTCGTAAATATATCTTAGGTATGGAAATCGAAAGAATCCAATTCGAGCAAGTTTAAAATGAAAAAATTTATTGGAATTGATCAAACTTTTTCGATCCAAAGTGTTTCACGAGGGAATCCATCATCTTGTAGGATTCTTTCATAAAAATCGCAAAAAGGGTATGTTGCTGCCATTTTGAAAGGATTAAAAAGCACCGAAGTAATGTCTAAACCCAATGATTTAAAATAAAACAAAGATAAAGGATCCCAGAACAAGGAAACACCTTTTTAATTGTCTTAATAACTGGATCAGACTGAAGAATCCGATTTTAAACGAGACAAACAAAAAAGGAGGAAAGACCGCTCAATAAATGAAAGTGCCGAAAGATTTTCCTTTGAACTGTTTGAAAGTTATCCAACTTGAGTTATGAGAGTATGAATGGTTTCTTTTTCATTTTAAGGAAGAACGAAGAAAAAAAGACTTAGATCTTTAATTGCTTTGATCATTTTATGGATCCAGTTGTCATTTCTTAGATAGAATTCCATACAGAGACAAAACTTCGAATCAATCATTTTTCTCGAGCCGTACGAGGAGAAAGCTTCCTATACGTTTCTAGGGGGGGTGTTGTTCATCTACATCTATCCCAATGAGCCGTCTATCGAATCGTTGCAATTGATGTTCGATCCCGAAGAGAAGGAAAAGATCTTCAGAAAGTGGGTTTTTATGATCCGATAAAGAATCAAACTTATTTAAATGTTCCTGCTATTTTATATTTCCTTGAAAAAGGGGCTCAACCTACAGAAACTGTTCAGGATATTTTAAAGAAGGCAGAGGTTTTTAAGGAACTTCGTCTTAATCAACCGAAATTCAATTAAGGAAATAAATTAAGGAAATACAAAAAAGGGGGTAGTGATTTGTATATAACTTTGTATGACTTTTCTCTT